AATTTCAAAAAACTATTCATACTATGATCATAGTATGATGGCGGTTGGGCAAGTATGCCCCCATCGTCTAGTGGTTCAGGACATCTCTCTTTCAAGGAGGCAGCGGGGATTCGACTTCCCCTGGGGGTAGGGTAATACGAAAGGAAGTTGATTATGGATTACCAATAAGCCTAAAATGGATTCTTCCTGGGTCGATGCCCGAGCGGTTAATGGGGACGGACTGTAAATTCGTTGGCAATATGTCTACGCTGGTTCAAATCCAGCTCGGCCCAATAATGCCCAAGAATTCGCCAATCTACCATGAGATGGTATAACCCCCTTGTCCTTGAGAAATACCTGATACAGAGGAATAAAAAATAATTTTAATTTATGCTAGATCCCTTATTTCCCTGGGATTGTAGTTCAATTGGTTAGAGCACCGCCCTGTCAAGGCGGAAGCTGCGGGTTCGAGCCCCGTCAGTCCCGAAGGATCCAATAAATACATCAATTCATCTCTCCCTTTTCTGTGAAAGGGAGGACAGGGAGCAGAATTTCATTCCCAAGAGGAGATCCTTGTTTTTTTTCCTTCCTATTTTTCTATTTTTTTAGGGGTCCCATCGAAGAAAGAACAAAGCCTAAAAAAAATAGTGAATTTGATGGAATATTAGATCTTTTATACCGGGACTCATCTTTATCACATTTCTTTGTCTTCCAAGAAAATTAGATTATTAAAAAAAAAACAGAGCTTAGAACTTAACTCCTTTCTTTTTCCATTTCGCTTCTATTGTTTGTTTGGGTTTGTTACTAATGGAAATGAAAGGGTGGTCACATGATACTTCATCAGATGATTGTACAAGGAAAACCTAAGGTAGGTTATAGAAAAGAAAGAAGAAAAAATAATAATAAATCAAGGAATTTTTGATTGGTTCAGGAATCCCATTTTGGATTCGGTATGGATAAAAGATCTTCCTATGTTATACTATTCAATTCTCGACGACGAATTCATTTGATAGCGCAGATATTGTTATTCATGATATTGATCCGATTCAAGATCATCGAGAAGTAATTCATTCATTGAATTTACAGGCGAAAGATTTATTATCTCTATGGGATTAAATCCCGAGTTATTGTGAAGTAAAAAAAAAGATGAGATTATGGAAGTAAATATTCTTGCATTTATTGCTACTGCACTGTTCATTCTAGTTCCTACTGCTTTTCTACTTATCATTTACGTAAAAACAGTTAGTCAAAATGATTAATTAATTTGAATGAAACTTGATTTCTGAGTTCTTATCAATGATTGAAGAAATAAAACGAAAAGGATTCCAATTTCGCGTCTTAAATGAAATGAGCGGACTATAATCGGCTCTATGAGATCCGATAGTATGGTAAGAAAGAAATAGATGAAATCTTTCTTTCTACCATACTATCTATTAGTGTTATTGTAGTGTATAAAGTTGTAAAGTTGTACTTTACAATAAAGAGAAAGGCTTAATATAGATCACTCTCCAATATTATCTTCATATATGTAGATATAAATTTCATATATGGAATGGACATAGCATCAAATTCGATTTCTTTGATACATCTATTTGTTCCGATCACTCTGAAATAATCGTCTTACTCTTAGAGTTCTAATTCCTATATTTTTTATTATTTCCATCCAATATGAATTTCGGGATCTATCGAAAGAATCAAGAAAAAGCATTATGGGCATATCTTAAGAAAAACATGTAGTAATCTGTTTTTTTAGCATTTCGAAGAAATAATTGATTGAGCCATTGACAGGAGTTCTATGGGCACTTCTTCAGATTTCGAAAAGAAATAAAATAAATAGTAAACCTCGCCGATTTTAACGCTTGAACCATGATATGAAATGGGTTGATAAAGTATCAAAAATTTTAAAAATCGAATAAAACAAGCGGTAAGTGCGCAATAAATATGTGACTCGCCCAAGTCAAGATCTTATTATGCATAGTATCTTGTTAGCCAACCACTATGCTATGTCTATATTGTTTTCTTTCTCATAGAAAGTGGGTATACATTTACCAAAACGACTTCCTCTTTGAACAGTAAAGAGGGAAAGAAAAAAATCAAATCAAAAAATAAAAAAGGGGTCGGGTCTTCCTCAGTATCCATCTATAATTCTAATTCTGGTAAAAGCCCGTTAGAAAATTTCAGAAGAATTAGGTTGGAATGAATTTCCTATAATCTGTATCCCTTTCCTTTCGAAATACAAACATGGGAATCATTGAAATATCTCTTTGATTGAAAGAGTATTAGTCATATCATACATTACTCTACTAGAATCCAATGGAATTTGGAAATGAAGATATTTTTATTTGAAAAAGTTCAAAACGCGTTGCAAAACGATCTATAAAATAATTGATACAGTTTGATTCCTCAACTTTATTAGTAGTAACTCTAGAGTCCACTTCTTCCCCATACTACAAGTGAAAGGGAAAATGTAAAGACTACCATTAAAGCAGCCCAAGCGAGACTTACTATATCCATGTGAATT